CTCGGAATAAACGTTTCCTATCGACGAACAGAATAATAATTTATTCCTATGGAGGATCCAGGAACAAGAAGATTTAATCGGAAATATCGACAAATTCGTGTGGCGTAGTCTAAGGAAATAAAAACAATTCCGAGACTACTATTCTATCTCTATCGAATTTGAATATCAGAATAGCTGATATAGTCATGATTCAATGGGTCAGGTCCACTTACTTTTTCTTTTGTTTATTTTTTAAATTTAATAAGTAGGAATATTTGGCGATTCATAATGGAATTGAGTAGATAGAATATCTATATCCTAGAACCAAAAATATTGAATAATGAAACCTGAGTAGAAGTATAGCCTGTAGTGGCATAGTCGTCCTCCCAACATCCAATAAGTGGGGTGATTTAACTTATCATTATAATGAACAAATGTTCATTATAATGACTATCATTATAATGACTATAATATAACTCATTATAATAAAAACTATTATATTTATAATATGCTTATGTGGACTTTTTTTTTATTACAAATATCAACAATCTCTCTATTATCCACTAAAGAATGAAGACTCAAACTGGAGTTTTGTGGAAAAAGCCCCTTATCGGATTTGAACCGATGACTTACGCCTTACCATGGCGTTACTCTACCGCTGAGTTAAAAGGGCCTATTTTATTCCATTCCGGAATGAACCAATGTGAAGACATATATATATATATATGTACATATATTATATACATAGGTGTATGCAGTAGACTCATAGTGTCTCATTCGGGAATAAGAATTTTGTTAGGCAGTCTAGCCTAAAACCTAATTGCTTTTTTATTTGCTTTTATTGACCCCTATCACAACGAGATTCGCTTGATTGATACACAATTTGACATAGGATAGGATCCAAGCCAAGATATTTGATATGTGAGCAAATCATGTAATGATTTGATTCAACTCATACCTGGAATCAAGCTCTAAAAAAAAAAAAGAAACTTTGCTATCGTTTTTGTTTTTTTTATTTCCTAGCTGTGAGATGGGCATATCTCATCTTAACAATGCGTGAATCGATGGGTGAAAGTAAAAAAATGGAGTTTCACCTTTTTCTGTCGGACAAATCGCCGGGATCCTATACTTCATTAATGGATAAGTATTATAACATTATTTCTCTATATGAAATGAAGTAATGTTTATTTTATTATTTTCTATACTATATTTTATTATTTTCTATACTATATAGTATGTTTATCCATTATAATGATATGGATATATCTATATCATCCATATTTTATTTCTATATATTCTAATGATGTGTCATAGTACATAGTATATATATCATTCATTATATTATATCATTAGAATATATAGAAATAAGAAATAGAATAGAGAAATTTTGAATGGTTCATGAACCACGAATGAAGAATAGAAAAATTCTATCGGAATCACGAAAGGCGGAAAACTTATTCAGATTTAGTCACACAATTATATTGACAATTACACAAAACTATTCATACTAAGAGCTAAGAGTACGATGGCGATCGGGCAGATATGCCCCTATCGTCTAGTGGTTCAGGACATCTCTCTTTCAAGGAGGCAGCGGGGATTCAACTTCCCCTGGGGGTAGTTGATCGTGTATTATCAATAAGTCTAGAATTGATTCTTCCTGGGTCGATGCCCGAGTGGTTAATGGGGACGGACTGTAAATTCGTTGGCAATATGTCTACGCTGGTTCAAATCCAGCTCGGCCCAAGAATTCGCCGATCCATCATGAGATTCTATAATGAATTTGTCCTTCGGAAACACCCGGGGAATAAAGAAAAGAAGAAATTTTATATCATATCCTATTTTTTCCCATATATTCTTGATTTTTGAATGATCTAGATTCATATCATGATCAATAAATTAAATTTCAATAAAAATAAATGAAATATTAAATATAGGGAAAGGATTAAATTAAACAATAAAAATCTTTCTTTATTGAAAGATTTCTTATCAATCAATTTAACACTATTTGACAATAGGATGACTAGTAATCCGTGTTGTTTTCACTAAAGTCCATTTCCATGTGGATATAAATATATCATCCCTCTCTCTGTTACAATGTTACAATACGACGATTCTAAATAGAAATAGTTTTAATAAAATCATTAAGAATATGTATCCTGTATACCTTTTATTTCTCTGGGATTGTAGTTCAATCGGTCAGAGCACCGCCCTGTCAAGGCGGAAGCTGCGGGTTCGAGCCCCGTCAGTCCCGACCTAGTATCTAATGACCCCCATCAATTCATCTCTTTATTTTCTGTCAAGGGGTGGGGAGTGGGATCTAATTCCCAGAGGGGGGGTCCTTATTTCTTTTTTTTACGTTTCGAATTTCTTATTGAGAAAATACAATATGACAATTTCAATTAGTACCGAGGAGGATAGAGATATGTGGATTGCTACAATTGTTGGTAGCATCTTATTTAGGATTCTGAGAGATACCTGTCTGGTTTTTTTCGATTGCTCCCAATCCGTGGAAGGAAATCGAATACCCATATATATATATATATATATTTTTTCACCAGAGCACATACACGAATTTTTATTCGTTTATTATACGATAGAAAATGAACTTAATTTTCACATAGTTACCTCGAAAAAATACCTTTCAGATTAAAGCTACCCCCTTTCTAGCTCCGATTTTGTATAACCTAAATTACTAATTGGAAACAATACATCTATTTATATAATTAAAACTGCACACTTTATTTTATATATATGTGTTCCAGTACCAATCCAAAGAAAGAAAGCAGCATTTTTTTTAATAAAATAAAAGAAAGATCAAATAAAGAACCTTTTAACTTTTAATAAGGGAATTTAGAATCTTTTTTTATTCCCATTGAATTGAAGGGGAAGGTCCTATCAAAGAAAGAAAAAAAAAAAAAAAGTAGTTAATTTGTCGAAATATTCGATCTTTTCTTCTTCTTTTTCCATTTCACTTCTACTATTTGGGTTTGTGACCAATGGAAGTGGAAGATGGGTCAGATGGATGATACCTCATTATATGATTATATAAGGAAGACGGTAGGTTATAGAGAATAACGAATGGATAAAGAATCAAAAATTGAATGGGATTCTTGATTGGATCAGGAATCAAATTTTTTATTACGTTTTTATTCTGTATGGATAAAAGATCTTCCTATGTTATACTATTCCATTCTCGACGATGAATAGATTTGATAGCTCAGATATTGTTATTCATGATATTGATTCGATTCAATATCATCGGGATGTATTCCTCCCATTAAATTTACAGGAGAAGGGTTTAGAATCTCTATGGGATTAGATCCCGAGTTATTATATTATGAAGTAAAAAAACGATGAAATTATGGAAGTAAATATTCTCGCATTTATTGCTACTGCACTGTTCATTCTAGTTCCTACTGCTTTTTTACTTATCATTTACGTAAAAACGGTCAGTCAAAATGATTAATTTGAATCAAGCTTGACTTCTTAGTTCTTATCAATAATGGAAGAAATGAAAGGGATTCAAACTCCACGTCTTAAATGAAATGAGCGGATTCAAATCAGCAGTATACGAGATCTGATAGTATGGTAGAAAGAAATATAGGAATCTTTCTACCACACTATCGATTATTATATAAAATGAGAAGGTTGGCCTGTATAAAGATATATATAGGTTTAATATGGATCACTCCATAATATGTATATTGATATATGTACATATAACTCATATATGTGTAATATATATTAGCATTAGCACCCCAATTCGAGTTCTTTGCTACATCCATATCCATGCTACATCCATTTGATTTGTACCGATTTCGATCAATACGATATAATCGAATGCCCACTTTGACTCTTATGTCTTACGGTTCTAATTACTCGTTTTATTATATATTTAGTTAATTTATTTCCAATATGGATCCCGGGATCCGCCGAAACAATCAAATCAACGGAAGAAGATATGGTATGGGCGTAGAATAGATTATATAATATAAAAGAAATCTAGTCATCTTTTTTTTAGCATTCCGACAAGGAGTAATTTATTTAGCCATTGACAGGTGATTCAAGGAATTCCGTGGGAAATTCAATTCTTCATATTTGTAAAAAGAGTAGTAGATACCACCTATTTATAACGCGTGAACCATGATATTAAGTGAGTCGATAAAACAGAAATAACATTTCTAGGAGTCTAAAAGGTAAATGCACAATATGTGAATCGCCCACCGCAATATTATGCGTAGTACTTCGTTGGACAAACGCTATATCGATGTTTCCCTCGGTATAAAGTACGTATCTACATAATAACAGATAGACTTCCTCTTCGAACAGTAAAGCGAGAAACAAATAAAAAAGGGGGTTGGTTGCTCCTCATTGTAATATCCATATATCATTCTGTTAAAGTTCATCTAAATAGAATATTTAGGACGAATTCGGTTGGAAAAAATTTTGATTTCATATCATTTCATATCATGTGTATTCCTTTTACTTTCAAAATACAAACATCGGAATCATTGAAATATTTGTTTGATTGAAAGGTTATTCTTCATCTATTACATTACTTTACTGGATTCCAGTATAATTTTTATATGAAGATATTTTTCTTGAAAAAACGCTTTGCAGAACGATCTATGAAACCATTAATACAGTTTGATTACTCAACTCAATTAAATTAGTAATGATCCTAGAGTCCACTTCTTCCCCATACTACGAGTGAAAGGGAAAATGTAAAGACTACCATTAAAGCAGCCCAAGCAAGACTTACTATATCCATGTGAATTCTGTCCCCTATCTCTATGAATATGAAGAAACTCTTCCATTATTGATCACTAATAATAATGTAATCAATGGCACAGAGTCAAAAAGGGATTTTGAACGAAGGCTATTGATGAACCAACCCAATAACTCCACCCATAACAAGTTCGGATATGATTTGTGGGAGAATCTGGAAGCATTAAGTACAAGCAAGATAGACAGTTACTTTCTTGTAATTATCAAGGGAGTGCAATTAATGGAACATGCAGGAATAGTAAGACCTATTGTTTCTTTTGTTACCCTTCATAATAAAACAGCATAACAATATACAATCAAGATAAATCACTATCTATCATATATCTCTATTTACCGTTTGATCTAATCCTTACGGTCTCCCAAGTATTTCACAACAACACTCGGGAGACCCTCTATTATATTAATAATCTATTTTGCTTAGGTGTTACCGAAAATAAAGAAGTTTTTATTTTTCAACCCCAACCCTTAGTCTTTTTTTATTCTATAAAAGAAAGCAATTATTCATCCAATATTGCTTGAATGTCTGAGCACTCATAAATTCTCGCGAGTCTGTATACAAAGCATCTTCCACCCTTTACCACAACTACCAATTCCCCACTCAACCATTTAATTTAATTCAAGAATCAGTCATTAGACATTAGTACTGGAAGTTTTGATAGTCTAGCCCTTCCTATACTAAAATTCTCTCTGGAATCCCAAGCGCAAGGATTGACAGTCTTTTAACCTCCAGCTTCTTAAAATAAAAATAAAGCAAGTTTCGGAAGTTCGAGTCCTTTTCCTCTGCTTATGCTAGGCAAGGATTCGGCGACTTCTATTATATCAGCAAGCAAAGGGATTTCGAGTTTTTTCTTGATCAGACGACACCCAGATTTGAACTGGGGAAAAAGGATTTGCAGTCCCCCGCCTTACCACTCGGCCATGCCGCCAAAACGATAAAAATAGATGGAAATCTTCCTGGTGGGTTATTACTGAATAAATACTTAATCCCCCCCTTTTTTTTTGTTTTTCTTTATTTGCATCTGGAATACCATTTTCCTTATTCCTTTCCTAATAAATTGAAACTAAAAAAATCCTTCCTTTTTTGTTTTGATTGGAGCCGGACCCTTCTATTAATTGTATAGTATCTCAAATATCAAAATACACAACGCCGAAAAATTTCCCTCCCTTTTTGAAAGAAAATATTTGGATTTTGAGTCACACAATCAAAAATTCAGCGCAAATTAAATTGGACCCATTAACTATTGACTGTTAATTCATGAAAAGTTCTTGGATCTCGGATTGTGTTTCCTTAATGGCATAAGAAAATGCAATTGATACACAACTAATCAGTATCAATAATTTTCAATAAGAAATCCTTTTCAATTTCAAGTATAACAACATTTATGTGTAATTATGTGTATATGTAAACCCCAGAACAGAAATTGTTACACAGATATACCCAATCCGGGATCTTATTTATATAAGATATGCCATAGGAAATTAATTAAAGTAATTAGCGTGCTTCAATTTTTCATTGAAGATATTGAATTGAATATCAAACCCTTTTGCGTTGCGCACTTCAATCGTATTCCTTCCACGAATTCAACCAGCAAATGGGTAAAAATGCCTCTTTTTTTGCGAATAAATTTTGAACACGGAATCCGCTAAAAAAGTTAAGTGCTAAAAAAAGGTAAACTCTATAGGGTTCCTTTCTGTCTTTATATCATTCAGAGAGAACAGATCAAATCCTGAATTCATTTACTTTTCTGGTACCCAATCAGCAGATCCTAATATCATAGTAATAGGTAGAAATTGGATCACCTTTGATATTCTATACAAGACTCCATAAGTCTAAACGTCATAATTTTGTTTCCTTTCCAGGAATTTGTTATGAATTCATTTCATTTGTATCTGTTTCAAATTCTAATTTTGAGTAGAAAATTCTCTTTATTTCTCCGATCATACGTATTTCATACATTACATCTATGATATGGAGTTGGGTAAAATTTCATGTGATTCGGTAAACAGAATATAATTCCATCATTGCTAGATCAATCCACATCATTACTAGATCGATCCATATGGTTCGATGAAGAATGAGCCTTGGGGAATGAATGGGATTTTTTCGATAAATGGGAAACTCAAAATGCTCCGGGATGGAAATGAGGGAATGTCTACAATACCTGGGTTTAGTCAGATACAATTTGAGGGGTTTTGTAGATTCATTGATCAGGGATTGACGGAAGAACTTTATAAGTTTCCAAAAATTGAAGATACAGATCAAGAAATTGAATTCCAATTATTTGTAGAAACATATCAATTAGTAGAACCTTTGATAAAAGAAAAAGATGCTGTGTATGAATCACTCACATATTCTTCTGAATTATATGTGCCCGCGGGATTAATTTGGAAAACTGGTAGGGATACGCAAGAACAAACCATATTTATTGGAAAAATTCCTCTAATGAATTCCCTGGGAACCTCTATAGTAAATGGAATATACAGAATTGTGATCAATCAAATATTGCAAAGTCCCGGTATTTATTACCGTTCAGAGTTGGATCATAACGGAATTTCGGTCTATACCGGTACCATAATATCAGATTGGGGAGGAAGATCAGAATTAGAGATTGATCGAAAAGCAAGGATATGGGCGCGTGTGAGTAGGAAACAAAAAATATCTATTCTAGTTCCATCATCAGCTATGGGTTCGAATCTAAGAGAAATTATAGATAATGTTTGCTACCCTGAAAT